TTAAAGATGGCTGAGTTTAAGCAGAAGATTGTAGCTCTTTTTACGGGTATTCCCTCTTTTAAAATCAAGAAGCAAAAAAATTTGATCTCTAATTCCCAAAATTAGTGTTTTTTAAACTACTTCTTGTATGATATTAGCTTTTTTAGAGATTAGGCTTTGTTTATTAATGAGTATAGCTTTAGTAGCTCAGCAGCCTTTAAGAATAGGGGGGTTTCTTCTTTTTTACTCTTTTTTATCTAGGGTATTAATTTTTTCTTTTTTTTCTTCGTGATTTTCTTTGTCTTTATTTTTGATTTTTATTGGTGGAATATTAGTTCTTTTTGGTTATGTATTGGTTTTAATTCCTAATTTTATATTTTCTATGAAGATCTATCCTTTGGCTTTTTTTTTCTTTTTTTTCTTTTTTTCTCCTTTTGGAGAAGTTTCTTGGTTAATTATAGATTTTTCTTTTTCTTTTTTTAGGTTTAGAAATTTAGTTGTGTATATTTCTTTGGGAGTTGTTTTGTTTGTAGGTCTTATTAGAGTTGCTAAGATTTGTTTTTTTCAGGTTGGAGCTTTACGTCCTTTTTTTTATTTTATGTTTAGTCCTATTCGAAAAAATCATCCTATTTTAAAATTGGGAAATAATGCTTTAGTTGATTACCCTACTCCTTTAAATTTATCTTCTTGATGAAATTTTGGTTCTTTATTAGGTTTATGTTTAGTTGTTCAGGTTTTAACTGGTTTGTTTTTGTCTATGCATTATGTTGCTCATGTTGATTTGGCTTTTTTTTCTGTGTCTCATCTTGTTCGTGATGTAAATTATGGTTGACTTTTACGGTTTGTTCATGCTAATGGAGCTTCTTTTTTTTTTATTTTTCTTTATTTTCATATTGGTCGTGGGTTGTATTACGGTTCTTATAAATCTTTTCATGGTTGGAGTGTAGGTGTTGTGTTATTTTTACTTGTTATAGCTACTGCTTTTTTGGGTTATGTTTTACCGTGAGGTCAGATGTCTTTCTGAGGAGCTACTGTTATTACTAATTTTTTTTCTGCAGTTCCTTATATTGGTGGAAGACTCGTTGAATGGGTTTGAGGAGGATTTGCTGTAGATAATGCAACTTTAACTCGGTTTTTTGCTTTTCATTATTTAGTTCCTTTTATTATTTTAGGAGGAAGGGTTGTTCATCTTGTGTTTCTTCATGAAGTTGGGGCTAATAATCCGTTAGGTATTAACTCTTTCGGAGATAGGGTTTCTTTTCATCCTTATTATACGTATAAGGATTTATTTGGTGTTGTGTTTATTGTTTTTTTTCTTAGTTTTTTTGTTTTAATTTTTCCTTATCTTTTAGGGGATCCTGAAAATTTTATTCCTGCTAATCCTCTAGTTACGCCTGTTCATATTCAGCCTGAATGATATTTTCTATTTGCATATGCTATTCTGCGTGCTATTCCAAATAAGTTAGGTGGGGTTCTTGCACTGTTGATGTCTATTTTGATTCTTTTTTTGGTTCCTTTTTTATTTTCTTCATCTTTTCGTGGGGAAGTGTTTTATCCAGTTGGTCAGTTTTTTTTTTGGTTTTTTGTTAGTGTTTTTCTTCTTTTAACTTGGATTGGAAGTTGCCCAGTGGAGGATCCATATGTTTTTAGTGGGCAAATTTTTTCTTTTTTTTATTTTTTTTATTTCTTAATTAATCCTTTTTTTCGCCTGTTTTGAGATTTTTTAGTAAATTAAAGAGACTATTTCTTTGTGGGTTTTGTTTTGAAAGCAAATGCTAAAGTATTAATTTACTTAATAGTTTGAATTTAGGATAATCCATTCTTCGGTTTACAAAACCGTTGCTTCTTTTTAGCTTTAAATTCTTATGAATTTTAGTTTTTTTTTTGGTTGTTTTTTTTTAGGGATAATTTCTATTTTTATTAGGATGTTTATTTTTATTATTCAACGTTTTCATTTTTTAATAAGTCTTTTGTGCTTGGAATTTATGGTGTTGGGTTTATTTTTTTGTTCATTAAGAGTCTACTCTTGAAAGGGGGAAAGATTTTTAGTTTTTATTCTCTTGTCTTTTGCTGCTTGTGAGGCAGCGTTGGGTTTAGGGTTGTTAGTGAGATTAATTCGTTCTCATGGAAGAGATTTTTTAAAGGTTGTTAGATTATACGAATGTTAGGCTTATCAGTTTCTTTGGTTTTTAGCTTTTTTTTTGTCTTAAATATAGGTTTTCGTTGGGGAAAGATTTTTGTTGTTGTTTTTTTTTTTTTTTTTTTTTTTATGTATTTTGATTATGGTTGGTCCTGTTTTTATGGTTTTTTTTTTTTAAACTCTACGAGTGTTTTGTTAATTTCTTTAAGGTTTTTAATTATCTATTTAATACACCTTTGTAGGTTGCGTGTCCACATTACAAATTTTTTTTCTAAATTCTTGAGGTTTTTTTTTCTTTTTCTTTGTTTAGTTTTAGTGTTTTCTTTTAAAAAATCTAGGTTTTTTTTTTTTTTTCTGTTTTTTGAAATTAGGTTAGTACCAACACTCATAATTATTGTTGGATGAGGTTATCAACCAAAGCGACTGCAGGCTGGGTTTTATATAATTATATATACTGTTTTTGCGTCTTTACCTTTTTTAATTCTGTTAATGAATTTGTCTTTAAGGTTTGGTTCATTTTTTGTTTTTTTTCTTGAAATTTGGAAGTTTTCTATAATACGTTTATTTTTTTTTTTATTTTTTTTTTTAGAGTTTTTTGCTTTTATAGTTAAATTACCTGTTTATAGAGTGCATTTATGGTTACCTAAAGCTCATGTGGAGGCTCCTGTTTCTGGTTCTATAATTCTTGCTGGGGTTTTATTGAAGTTGGGGGGGTATGGACTTTATCGAATGTTTTTTTTTTATGGGTATGTTTTTCCTTGTTTAAGAATAGTAATAATAGTTTTTATTATGTGGGGAGGTGTTTTAACTAGAATAGTGTGTTTACGTCAGGTTGATCTTAAAGGGTTGGTTGCTTATTCTTCTGTTGGACATATAGCTGTTTTATTTAGAGGGTATTTGAGAGGGTTTTCAGTTGGAGTGTCTGGAGCTTTAATAATGATAGTTGGTCATGGGTTATGTTCTTCTTGTTTGTTTGTCTTAGTTAGTTTAGGATATGATTTAATAGGGTCTCGAAGAATTTTTTTGGTTAAGGGAATGATAACTGTTTACCCTTCTCTTGTTTTTTGGTGGTTTTTATTTTGTAGAGGAAATATGGCTGCTCCTCCTAGGTTAAATCTTTGTTCTGAGTTATTGGTGTTTATAAGCGTTTTGGGAGTTAGTTTTTATTTTTTTGTTTTTTTAAGGTTAATAAGTTTTTTAGTTGGGGCATATAGTTTGTACTTGTTTTTATCTTTTAATCATGGAAGAGTTCTTGAGGGTAGTGGTTTTTTTTCAATGTCTTGTGTGGTGTACTATTTGGTTTATTTTTTACATTTTGTTCCTTTTTTTTTTCTTTTTTGTTCTTAGATATCTTTCTTTTTTAACAACGATAGTTTAAAAAAAAAATTTAGGATTGTGGCGCCTAGGATGCTGTTTGGTTCGTTGTAGTGTTTTTTTGAAAAAGTATTAATTTTTCTCTTTATTCTAGGTTTTTATTTTTTTTTGTTTTTTTTTTTCTTTTTTTTTTTTTAAGGGTTTTACTTTTTAATTTTAGTTGTTTTGTAATTGATTGGCAATTTTTCTCTTTGTGTGGTTTTGATTTAAGGTTTTCTATTTTAGTTGATTGGGTGTCTTTATCATTTTCTTTAGTTGTATTTTCAATTTCTTTTAGAGTGGTTTGGTTTTCTTTTTACTATATGTCTGGGGATCAAAATGTATATCGTTTTACTTGGTTAGTTATTTTTTTTATTTTATCTATAGTTTTTTTAATTTTTATTCCTAATCTTGTTTCTTTACTTATTGGTTGAGATGGGTTAGGATTAATTTCTTTTTGTTTAGTGGTTTATTATCAGAATTTTAAGTCTTTGGTTTCTGGAATGTTGACTGTTTTAATAAATCGGGTGGGGGATGTAATAATTCTTTTGAGAATTGGTTGGCTTATTTCTTTTGGTTCATGAAGGTTTTTATTTTTAGAAGATTTTTATTTAGGTTTTTTCGTTAGAGTTTGTGTGGTGTTAGCTGGGATGACAAAGAGTGCACAATTTCCTTTTTGTAGGTGATTACCTGCTGCAATAGCTGCTCCTACTCCTGTTTCTGCTTTGGTTCATTCTTCTACTTTAGTTACGGCTGGGGTTTTCTTGATTATTCGATTTTGAGAATTTATTAACTGTTTTTTGAGGGTTGTTTATTTTTTACAATTAATATCTTTATTAACTATAGTTTTGTCGGGGTTAAGAGCTTTGTTTGAGACAGATTTAAAAAAAATTATTGCTCTTTCTACTCTTAGTCAACTTAGTGTTATATTGTTTGCTGTTTCTTTTAATTTTAGATTTTTAGGGCTTTTTCATCTTTATACTCATGCTCTTTTCAAAGCGTTACTTTTTTTATGTGCTGGTTGTTTAATTAATTCTTTTGGACATGTACAAGATTTACGGCACTTAGGGGCGTGTTGGAGTCTTTCTCCTTGTGTTATAGTTTTTTTAAATTTAGCTAATTTAGCTCTTTGTGGGTTTCCTTTTTTTGGTGGATTTTATTCAAAAGACATAATTTTAGAAGTTTATTTGTGGGGAGAGATAAATTTTTTTTTTTGCTTTTTTGTTTTTTTAGCTACTTCTTTAACGGTAGGGTATAGTGTTCGCTTGTCTTTATTTTCTTCTTTTGGTGTGTTAAAGATAAATTCTTTTTTTTCAAAAACTGAGGAAAATTTAAGAATTTTATATCCCCTTTTGGTTTTGGGGGTTGGGGCTTTGTTTGGTGGATTTTTTTTTTTTTTTTTTAATTTTTCGAAGCTAAATGTGAGTTTTTTTTTTCAAGAATTTATGATAAGTTGTTTATTTTTTAGTTTTAGGGGTGGGGTTTATTATTGGTTTTTTTTTTATTTTAAGGTTTTTTTTAAAATGGAGGAAGGGTTAAAATTTAAAGGTTTATTAGATTTTGGAAGGTCTATGTGGTATCTACAGAATTTATCTACGCAGGGTGTTTTATTTTTTCCAATAAAGTTTTTTTTTCATAGGTTGTATGTTTTGGATTGTGGGTATTTTGAACTTTTGGGAGGTAAAGGAATTTTAAGAAATGTTTCTTTTTTTTCTTCTGGTTTGAATTTTATTTCTTATAAAAGATTAATATTTTCTTTAATTTTTGTTTTTTTTGTTGTAATGATTATTTTTTTCTTTTGTACTTTTAGTTTATTAAAACTTTAGGTTTTCGTCCTAACGATGTGTCTTTCACAAAGTAATATTTTCTTAGTATAAGAAGTATGCTTACCTTCCAAGTAAGAGGTTTATGATATAAAGAAAATATATGATTCGAAATCCTTTTCATTTAGTAGAGTTTAGACCTTGGCCTTTGGTCGGGTCTTTAGGTGCTTTTTTTTTAACAGTTGGGTTTGCTTCATGGTTTCACGGTTATGGAATTGTGTGTTGTTTTTTTGGTTTTATTTTAATTTTTAGGACTATATATCAATGGTGGCGGGATGTTGTTCGAGAAGGAACTTATCAAGGTTTTCATACTGGTCAAGTTTCGGTTGGTCTTCGGTGAGGAATACTTTTATTTATTGCTTCTGAGGTTCTTTTTTTTTTTGCTTTTTTCTGAGCTTACTTTCATAGAAGATTAGCTCCTACTTTTGAGTTAGGTTCTTGCTGACCTCCTGTTGGAGTAAGCTTTTTAAATCCTTTTTCAGTTCCTTTATTGAATACCGCTGTTTTATTAGCTTCTGGTGTTAGAGTTACTTGAGCTCATCATGCTCTAATGGAGAAAGATCGAAGTGGTGGAATTTATGGTTTGTTGGTAACTGTTTTATTAGGAGGTTATTTTACTTTTTTGCAGATTGGAGAGTATAATGATGCTTCATTTAATTTGAGGGATGGGGTTTTTGGTTCTGTTTTTTTTGTTGCTACTGGTTTTCATGGTTTTCATGTAATAGTTGGTAGAACTTTTCTTTTGGTTTGTTTATTTCGAGTTATTTTTTTCCATTTTTCAGATGGACATCATTTTGGTTTTGAAGCTGCTGCTTGATATTGGCATTTTGTTGATGTAGTTTGGTTATTTTTATATTTGTGTATTTATTGGTGAGGTTCTTAAAAATTTTAGAAGCTAATATTTTATAGCGTTGGATTTTTACTCCAGAAAAAGGGATTTTCTCCTAAAGTATAAGGTTTTATACTTTAATAAAAAGGACTGCTTTGCGAGTAGAAGATGAGGTACTCTCTAAAACCAATTTTGATAGCTTATATTGAGCATAACATTGAAGCTGTTAAGGTGGCTTTTGCCTCAGAGTGAGTACAAAGTGGTGTATAGTGCACGAAAAAGTTTGAGTTTTTAGGGGTTAATTTAGAGTTATCCTTTGTAGAAAATGTAAGAGAGCGAAGTTTTGCGTTCGGTTTCGGCCCGATTTTTAAAGATTGTCTTTTCTTATTACATAAATGAGGGCCGGGTTTGAGGCGACTAGTTGTTATCTAGTAGGTTATGAGATTCATTCATTTAGAAAGAGTTATTTTGTGCCGGATGAAACGGGCTTCATTGATGTTGAAGAATATAAGTTTTACTTCAAAATAAGTGATAGATTATTTTTTTTGTTTTTTTTTATCTTTTACTTTAAGTTTTTTGTTTTGGGTTTTAAGATTTTTTTTAGGAAAACGGTCTTTTTTTGATGAGGAAAAAAATTCTCCTTTTGAGTGTGGGTTTGATCCAAATTTATCTGCTCGGTTACCATTTTCTATACGTTTTTTTTTGTTGGCTGTGTTATTTTTAATTTTTGATGTGGAGATTGTTTTACTTATACCAGTCCCTTTAGTTCTTTCTTTTTCTTCTTGAGAAAGAGGTGTGGTTTTGTGTGTTTTATTTTTTATAGTTTTACTTGTTGGTCTTTTTCATGAGTGAAAAGAAGGTTCTTTAAATTGGGTTTTTTAAAAATATAAGTTATGCGATGATTTTTTTCTACAAATCATAAGGATATTGGTTCTTTATATTTTTTGTTTGGGGTTTGGTCGGGTTTAGTTGGGACTGCTTTGAGATTATTAATTCGTGCTGAGCTTGGGCAACCTGGTGCTCTTTTAGGTGATGATCAGTTGTATAATGTTATTGTGACTGCCCATGCTTTTGTGATAATTTTTTTTTTAGTTATACCTGTCATAATTGGGGGGTTTGGAAATTGACTAGTTCCTTTAATATTAGGGGCTCCTGACATAGCTTTTCCTCGAATAAATAACATAAGTTTTTGATTATTACCTCCTGCTTTGATTTTACTTTTATCTTCTGGGGCAGTAGAAAGGGGTGCTGGGACTGGTTGAACGGTTTATCCTCCTTTATCTAGAAATATTGCTCATGCCGGCGGTTCTGTAGACTTGGCTATTTTTTCTCTTCATTTAGCTGGTGTTTCTTCTATTTTAGGAGCTATTAATTTTATTACTACTATTATTAATATGCGTTGATATGGAATACAGTTTGAACGTCTTTCATTGTTTGTTTGATCTGTAAAGATTACAGCAGTTCTTCTTCTTCTTTCTCTTCCAGTGTTGGCAGGTGCAATTACAATGTTGTTAACAGATCGAAATTTTAATACGTCTTTTTTTGATCCTGCTGGTGGTGGGGATCCTATTCTGTATCAACATCTATTTTGATTTTTTGGACATCCTGAGGTGTATATTCTAATTCTTCCAGGGTTTGGGATGATTTCTCATATTGTAAATCATTATTCTGTAAAGAAAGAAGCTTTTGGACATTTGGGAATAATTTATGCAATATTAGCAATTGGGTTACTTGGATTTGTAGTTTGGGCGCATCATATATTTGTAGTTGGAATAGATGTAGATACTCGTGCTTACTTTACTGCGGCTACTATAATTATTGCTGTTCCCACGGGAATTAAAGTTTTTAGTTGATTAGCGACAATTCACGGGTCTTTCGTTAAATATGAGACTCCTATGTTATGGGCTTTGGGGTTTATTTTTTTGTTTACTGTTGGAGGGTTAACAGGTATTATATTAGCGAATTCTAGAATTGATATTGTTCTTCATGATACTTATTATGTTGTAGCACATTTTCATTATGTTCTATCGATGGGAGCTGTGTTTGCGTTATTTGGGGGTTTTAATTACTGGTTTCCTTCAATTACTGGGTTGACATTAAATTTTCGTTGAACAAAATCTCATTTTTTTTTAATATTTTTAGGAGTAAATTTAACTTTTTTTCCTCAGCATTTTTTAGGGTTAGGTGGGATACCTCGTCGATATTCAGATTACCCTGATGTTTTTATAAAATGAAATGTAATTTCTTCCGCTGGTTCTTTAATTTCTTTTGTTGCTGTTTTGTATTTTATGTTCATTGTTTGAGAGAGTTTTATCTCTCAACGTGGGGTAGTTAGATCTTCCCATTTGAGAACTGTTTTAGAATGAGATAACCGTCTTCCAGCAGATTTCCATAATGAGAACGAGACAGGGTTTGTGGTGATAATTTAGCTTTTGACGAGGGGGTCGAAATTAAAGATTTTAAGTTAAAAAAAAACTGGAAGTTTTCAAAGCTTAAAATGGTATAAAATTTATCAAATCTTGAGACAGAAAAAAAAAAATTGTAGTAATGACCCTTCTTTGGTTTTTGTTGTTTAAATTAGTGGGGGGGCCCCTCCCAACAAAAAAAAAAAAAAAAAAAAAGAAAGAAAGAAAGAAAGAAGTAACTAATAGAAATTGTGGCTGCTAACTGTGATTTGAGTGAATAAAGTCATTCTTACTTTTATGGTTTTCCCTTTTTTTTTTTTAATAAGATTTTTAGTTTTTTTAGGGTCAATGTTGAGAATTTCTAGATGTTCCTGATTTGGTGTTTGAAGGGGGTTAGAGTTAAATATATTATGTTTTCTACCTATTGTTATAAATTTTTCTAGTTTTATAGGGGTAGAAAGTGTGGTAAAATATTTTTTAATTCAATCTTTTGGAAGGGTTGGAGTATTGATGGGTGGATTATTTGAAGATTCTTTTATTTTTCATTTTTTTGATTTTTTTTTCTTTTTTTTGTGTTTAAGTTTATTTTTAAAGGTTGGGGTTTTTCCTTTTCATTGATGGTTACCTGGGGTATTGAGAGGTTTGAATTGGTTAGGGGTTATTTTTCTTTCTACTTGGCAGAAGTTAGCTCCTATTTTGGTTTTTTCTAGGTTTGGAAGTTGTGGTTTTTTTTTTTTGTTAATTTGTGTTTTCTCGTCTTTTGTTGGGGGAGTATCTGGTATTGGGCAGACTAGGGTTCGGACTATTTTGGCTTTTTCTTCTATTGGTCACGCTGGTTGAATTTTTAGATTATTTTGTGTTTCTTGATTTTTTGGGTTTGTTTATTTTTTTATTTATTTTATTAGAACTTTTTTTCTTGTTTTCTTTTTTTGGTGTATAGATTACTATCGTGTGTCTCAGGTCTTTTCTTTTTCTTTAATTAATTGTTTTTTTTTTTATTTGCGTTCTTTCTGTATCTGGTATTCCTCCTTTTTTGGGGTTTTTTCTAAGTTGTTTGGGTTTATTGCTTTTAGAAGTTTATCATTTGGTTTTTTTTTTTTGTTAATTTTAATTTTAGGTTCTTTATTTAGTTTATATTTTTATTTAGGTTTGTTTTTTACTTGTTTTTTTTTTTTTTTTACTTTTTTAGAGAATATTCAAAGTAAATTTTATTTGTTGTTATTTTTTTCTTTATTTAGGATTTTTGTAAGTTTTTCAATTTTTTTGTTGATTATTTTTTTTATTTGTTTTATGACATTTTGGTCAAGTTGGGGATTGCAGGATGCTTCTTCTCCTTTGATGGAGCAGTTAATTTTTTTTCACGATCATGCTATAATAGTTATTATTTTAATTATTAGGTTAGTTGGTTTTATATCTTTTTCTTTAGTGACTGGAAGGTTTAGAGGACGATATTTATTAGAATATCAAGAGGTTGAGGCTGTTTGGACTGTGTTGCCTGGAGTTTTTTTGGTTTTTCTGGCATTACCTTCTTTACGGCTTTTGTACCTTCTTGATGAAATTAATGATAGGGTTTTAACATTAAAAGTAGTTGGGCATCAGTGATATTGGTCTTACGAGTATTCTGATTTTTTGGATGTTGAGTATGATTCTTATATAGTAGCTAGGGAGGAGTTAAGTTCTGGGGATTATCGATTGTTGGAAGTGGATCATCGAACGGTTGTTCCTTTTTCTGTTGATGTGCGTGTTTTAGTCACTGCTGCGGATGTTCTTCATTCTTGAACTGTTCCGTCTTTGGGTGTGAAGGCTGATGCGGTTCCTGGTCGGTTGAATCAGTTGAGTTTTTTTTGCTCTCGTAGTGGTGTTTTTTATGGGCAATGTTCTGAGATTTGTGGTGCTAATCATTCTTTTATACCTATTGTTGTTGAGTCGGTGAGTGTTTCTGATTTTGTGTCTTGAATTAAGAGAGTTGGATTTTAAGTCAAAGAGTTAGTTTAAAAAAAATATGAGATTGTCGTTTTCATGATGCTTGTTTAAGTACTTTTTAGTGCCTCAAATTTCTCCTTTAAATTGGGTTTTAATTCCTTTATTTTTTTTTTGTTTTTTTTTTATGATGATGGTTGGTGTTTGATGAGTTTTTAAAAGTTGTTTTGAATTTTTTTTTTATTTATACTCTGATGAAAAAGAAGATGTAAAAATAATAATTTGAAAGTGGTAATATATGTTAAGAGATATTTTTTCTTCTTTTGATGAGCAAAATGGAAATTTAGTAAGTAGTTTTATTATTTGGTTTTTTTGTATTTTTTTTTTTTTTTTTTTTGTTAGGGTTCTTTGAATTGGAAGAACTCGTTTATTAGCTTGTGTTTCTCTTTTTGTAGAGTATCTATGGGTTCAGGTAGTAAGAAGTGTTGGCGGAGTTATTCGTGGTTTTTCTTTTTTTGTAGTTAATTTTTTTTTTTTAATTTTTTGTAATTTTTTAGGGCTAGTTCCTTATGTTTTTAGGAGGACTAGTCATTTAATTATTTCCTTTTCTGTTGGTTTTCCTTTGTGGTTTAGGCTTTTACTTTCTAGGTTGTTTTGGAGTCCTGTTGGTTTTTTTTCTCATTTTTTACCTTCTGGGGCACCTGCTATTTTAAATCCTTTTTTAGTTCTTGTTGAGACTGTTAGTGTTTTAGTTCGTCCTGTGACACTTTCAGTTCGTTTAGCTGCTAATATGGGGGCTGGTCATATTGTTATTGGTTTAGTGGGAACATATTTAGTTGGTTCTTTTTTTTCTTTTGGTGTGTTTTCTGGTTTTTTTTTATTTTTTGTAGAAAGGTTTTATTTTATTTTTGAGTTCGGAATTTGTTTAGTTCAAGGATATATTTTTGTGTTATTATTAGTACTGTATTCTGAAGAGCATTCTATTTGACTTTATAGTTGATAAACAATATTTAATTGCAGATTAAAAGGAGTATATGGTGTACTATAGTTTGATAAAATAAGCTAATTTAAGCTGTTGGGTTCATACCCCAGAAATGAGATTTCTCTTTTATCATTTTTGGCTTTGGAAAAATGTTTAGTTTTTTCTATGTTTTACATGAGAGTTTCAGCTTCCTCACGTTTTTAGATTTCCTTAAAGGAGAAGATGTTGTAGCTTCAGTAAGTAATTTTATTATTTTAAAAAATTTTAGATTTAGGGATAGAAATAAGGAAAGGCTAATTGTGTGCCAGCTGCTGCGGTTATACATGGTTTCCTAATTAAACTTTTTGGATAAAATCAAGTTTGAGAAGAATGTTAGAAAAGAAAATTTGTTTTTCGGTAAAATGAAAATTTTTTTTTTTTTGTTTTCTGAAGGTTTATTTATTTCTTTAAAATTTTAATTTGAGACTGGGATTAGATACCCCATTATTTTAAAATTGTAATTTTTGTCCTGGGTAGTATTAATGTTAAAAACCTAAAAAGCTTGGCGGTTCTTTATATCCTTTTAGGGGAGCTTGTCCTGTAATTGATAATCCTCGTTATATTTTTCTTTCTTTAAATGTTTGTATACTTCTGTCGTCAGCTTACTTTTTAGAAAATAATAGTTGGCTTAAAAGTTTTTGCTTTTACGTCAAGTCAAAGTGCAGCTTATAAGGAAGATGAGATGAGCTACAGTTATATATTTTTTTGGAAAGAAGTTGAAATATTTTTTTTAAATTGGACTTAATAGTAAATTATTTTAGAAAAGTTAATTGAATGGGGTTTGAAGTGTGCACAAATCGCCCGTCGCTCTTTCTGATAAGAAAGATAAGTCGTAACATAGTAGTAGTAATGGAAATTGTTGCTAGTTTCAGAAGAAAGCATTATAATGATGCATTTCATTTACATGGAAATGATGAAAAATTTTCTCTTTTGAAAATTTTTAATTTATTTTAATTTTCTATTCAAAATATAGTTATTTCAAAGTTTAAACTTTTTTTTTTTTTACTGTAAAGGAGAAATTAATTTATTATTAGGTATGTTGAAGGCTTTTACCTTTTGTATCATGGTTGAACTAAAATAAGTAATTGTGGGTTTTCTAGAAAAAAGAAGAAACTTTTTAAATGTTAAGAACTTCAGGAAAGCTATTTCATTAGTTTCTTTTTATTAAAAAGTTGTAATGAGATGTTTCGATTTTTTTGATAGCTAGTTGTTCTTTTAAACTTTTAAGAGATTAAGGAGGGGGGTAATCTCCCTTTTTTTGAATAAAATTTTTTTTTTATGAGGTTTAGGAATAAAAGTTTCTTTCGTTAAAAAATGTGTAATAACTAATATTTTGTCTTTATAATTTTTCTTGTCTGAAGGTCTTTTTATTATTTTTTTTTTTAAAAAAAAAAATGTTTAAATTAGTATTTAGTTTTTTTCTTTTTTATGAACTCGGCAATAAGACGTTTGACTGTTTTCAAAAACATAGTCTTTTGAGGTGTTATAAAAGATGGTTTCTGCTCAGTGTTTAAGTAAACAGCCGCGGTAATTTGACCGTGCAAAGGTAGCATAATTATTTGCCCTGTAATTGAGGGCTAGAATGAATGGGAGAACAAAATGTCTGCTTTATTTTTAAGAAAAAAAGAATTTTCTTTTTTAGTGAAGAAGCTAAAATTGTTGTGAGGGACAAGAAGACCCTTTTGAGCTTTAGTAATTATATTTTTCTTAAATGTCATTACTTTGGTTGGGGCGACCAAGGAAGAAAAGATCTTCTTTTTAGAACGTTGATCCGGGGGTTTCGATAAATGAACTAAGCTACCAAAGGGATAACAGCGTAATTTTTTTTGTGAGTTCTTATTTAAAAAAAAGATTGCGACCTCGATGTTGACTTATGATTTCCTGTTGGTGTAGAAGCTATTAGGGTGGGTCTGTTCGACCTTTAAAATTTTACGTGAGTTGAGTTCAGACCGGTGTGAGCCAGGTTGGTTTCTATCTTCATAAATTTATTAAGTTTTTTAGTATGAAAGGATTTCTAACTTTTTTGTGTAGTGTTGGCAGAGTAGTGTATTTGTTTTAGGTGCAGAAAATGTGAGGTTTCACACACTATAAGATTAAAAGAATTAAAGTGGCAGAGTAGTGCCTTAGATTTAAGCTCTAAAAATAGATATTTTATCTCTTTAATAAATGAGTTGCTTTCTTTCAATTTTAGTGAATGATGTGTGTTTATTATTAGCTGTAGCTTTTTTTACTTTATTGGAGCGAAAAGTTTTAGGGTATATCCAGCTTCGAAAAGGGCCTAATAAAGTTGGTTATTTTGGAATTTTTCAACCTTTTGCAGATGCTATTAAACTTTTTTCTAAAGAGCGAATTAGGTTGAATGTTATAAATTTTTTTTTTCTTATTTTCCCCTATTTTAGATTATTTTTAACTTTGGTTCTTTTAGTTTTTATTCCTAGATGGGGAGGAACATTCATTTTTTCTTATTTTAGTGTTTTTTTGTTTTTATGTATTTCTAGTTTGAGTGTGTATTCTACATTGTTTGCAGGGTGGTCTTCAAACTCTAAATATGCATTGCTTGGGGCTTTGCGTGCTGTAGCTCAAACTATTTCTTATGAAGTGAGAATAGTGTTGGTTTTAATAAATTGTGTATTTGTAGTTGGAAGGTTTTGTTTTATTTATTATGGGGAATTTCAAAATTGTTTATTTTTAGTATTTTTATTGTTAGTTCCTGTTTTTGTTGTTTGGTTAATTACTGTCTTAGCTGAAACTAATCGGGCACCTTTTGATTTTGCAGAGGGTGAGTCTGAGTTAGTTTCTGGTTTTAATATTGAGTATGGGGGTGGAGCGTTTGCTCTTTTGTTTTTAGCTGAGTATGGGAGAATTCTTGTGATAAGGTTGTACTCTTCTGTTTTGTTTATTGGCGGTTTAGGATATTTTAGGGTATGTATTTTTTTTGGAGGAATAATTGCTTTTTTAATTTTATGAGTTCGAGGAAGGTTTCCTCGAATACGATATGATCAATTAATAAGTTTGACTTGAAAAAGGTTTCTTCCGTTTAGACTTTTTTATCTTTTTTTTAGTTTGGGAGTAGTTTGGATTTTTTAAA